AAAATTTCGCTTTAGCCAATGATCCAATCAGAGGAATAATTGGAACTATTGTATCGAGTTTATTGGGAGCATTATTTAGTAGAAATGAATTTTCTAACATTTGATTCCGCACCACTGCAGGATTTCGTCGAACACTTGAAAAGTAACTCAAAAAATCGAGGGAATGCTTGGATAATTGGTTTATACGGATACTTGCCGCGTGAGACCATACATCAAAATGACATTGCCATAAATTGACAAGGTAAGATTTCCATTTATTCATTAGAAGAGGCGTGTCTTTGGAAGCCAGAATTGATTTTCCTTGAGATCTAACATAATGCATGAAAGGATCCTTGAGAAAGCATGGGATGACCGGAAAATCATTAGCAAAGACTTCGGCAAAATGTTCTATTTTTCTATATAAACAGAGTCGTTCAAAAAGGACTCCAGAAGATGTTAATCGTAAATGAGAAGATTGGTTACGGAGAAAAAGGAAGATGGATTCGTATTCACATATATAAGAATTATATAGGAATAAAAAGAATCTCGGATTACTTTTTGAAAAAATGGAAATAGATTTATTTGTAATAATAAGACTGTTACAATTAGAATACTCATGAAGAAATAACCGCAATAAATGCAAATAAGAAGCATCTTTCACCCGGTAACGAAGGGTTTGAACCAATATTTCCAGATGGGCAGGGTAGGGTATTAGTATATCCGCCGAATAATTTAAATGTGGGAACTTTTCCTCTAAAAAGGGAAATATTGAATGAATGGATCGTAAATTGTAAAATCTTACGATTTCCGCCCCTTCTAAAGAAGATATTAATCGTAGATAAAATGGAATTTCCACAATGATTGCAAATCCTTCTGATAGAATTTTAAAATGCAAATTCTTGTTGTACCCCAAAAATGGATTTTGTTTAGAATCATTAGCAGAAATTATCAAATAATTCTGTTGATACATTGTAGTAATTAAGCGTTTTACAGTCAGTAAACTAGATTTATTATCATAACCTATATTTTCCAACAACATGTATCTATTTAAACCATGACCATGAGCAAGTGCATAACTATATTCCCGAAAGATAAGTGGGTATAGGAAGTCATGTTTCCGAAATCTATCGAGTTCTAAATATCCTTGAAATTCCTCCATTTAAAATTAGATGGGGATAAGGGATTTCTTTTGGGTTATTAAATGACACATAGTACGATACAGTCAAAACAGGATATTATAGTAAGAAATAAATAGATATATACCCCGGAACCAGATAAGACTGATCGACGGACTCTTTAGCCTCTCCTTTTCCATCTAATTTAATTGGTTTATGTTCATTCGAGGATAACAAGATGGTTAGAAATCCTTTATTTGTTCAACCCAATCGTTCTTTTGATTTTGGAAAAAAAGGATTTTTATCTTTATCAATAGACTGCTTTTTCTACACATTTACCCCCACACTCTAATGGAGAATAGCTACTAATAATTAGGATTTAAAAATAAATCGATGATCCACTTATGGGAAAAGCATTTCCCGCATCAAGGACTAATCTATTTTTAACGTTTAATTAGATCGGGTAATCGTTCAAATTAAGAACGGAAGCTCGTTTCTTTTTTTTTGTTTACCTATAATTGGAGCCATAGGGCTCTATCCATTTATTCACTTAACCCAAAATTTCATTTTATTTTTTTTTCGTCAAGAATTTAAACAAAGTTTTGAACCGATCCGCTAAGAATAAAATATTCTCAGAATTCCACATTGATACGACATGCTGCTTTTTCCATTCATTCCTTTGAGGATCAGTCGCGATCTTACAAGCTCTAGAGATAGTATCGACGAAGACGTTGCTTCATACAAATGTGTAAAAATTGCCAGTCGCACTTAAAAGCCGAGTACTCTACCATTGAGTTAGCAACCCCCCCCCCCCCCCCCAAAAAAAAAAATGTGTAGATCCAATCGGAATAAAAAATTAGATTTAATTGCACACCGAAATCCAAATAGTAAAATAGCAAAAATATTGCTAATCGATTCTGAACATAAAAAAAATAATGAACATATTAGATGCAAATACACTGACTTCTAAAATAAGAATCTAGATTAAGATAAGGATATAGATTAAGTCAAAATTGATGTACTACCACGGATTTAGTTCGTATCTTATCTTATCCATTATTATCTTATCCGTTTTTTTTTCAATAAAATAAATAAATAAAGGCTTCTCGTATCCCAGCAAATCCGACGAATCCATCGTTTAAATAAAGTAAAATAAAAAAACCAAGTCCATAGATGGAACAGAGCGAAATAGATACATTTATTCATGATCGGATTATATTTGTTTGATACACTGTTGTCAATATGAATGTAAATCTTAAGAAAAGAACACAATGTGGAGAACCATAAATTAAAATAAAAAAAAAATGAAATATTGAATTAATATAATAAAATATAAATTATACAAATAAATAAAATATAAATTATACAAATAAAGAAAAAACTAATGACTTGTATTGAATTGGCACTAACTATATATGGATAATAAACATGGATACAAAAGGATGTAAGCGTAAGAATCAATATTCGTAGCAAAGTATCGCAATGCTTGGGTTTACTTAATCCATATAAGTAAAAAAAAAAAAAATAAATCTTAAATCCCATTTGTTTTTTTTTATTTATTTGTTCATAACATAAAAAAAGTGAAAGTTTCAACTAAAAACCAACTAGTATTGAATTAGCAATAATGTAAATATTTTGGATTTAGAAATCCAACTACTTCGGTTATTCATTTGATCTTTTTTCATCTGTCTTAAATTAAATGAATTTCTATCACTAAAATAAAAATAAATTTTTGTCGTTATAGAAGACGACATTTTTTGGTAGTAATAATAAATAGGTATGAATAGAACAAAGGAGGGGGGGCGGTAGTATATAAAAGGTTATACAAAGTTATATAAGCCCCCTCTTTTGTTCTATTCATTAATTGAATTTAATCTGTTGATTAAGGCAAAGTTCCATAAAAACTCCCGCCTTCTTCGAAATATCATGAACAGTTCCCGTAGGTTGAGCGCCCCTTTCAAGGAAATATAGAATAGCAGGAACATTTAAATAGGTTTGATTCTTTAGCGGATCATAAAAGCCCACTTTCCGAAGAGCTCTTCCTTCTCTTCGGCATCGAGCATCAATTGCAACGATTCGATAAACCACCCATTGGGATAGATGTAGATGAATAATACCCCCCCCCTAGAAACGTATAAGAGGTTTTCTCCTCATACGGCTCAAGAAAATTCGAAATTATGTCTATGGATCGAATTTGAAATTTTTAATTAGTAATGTCAAATGGATCCATAAAATAATCAAATCAATTAAATATGAGTTAAGTACTTTTTATTATTCCTTATTCTTATCCGAAAAAGAAAATAAAATCATTTGTATTCGCATCCTCATAACTCAAGTTGGATAACTCACTAATAACCCAAGGAAACCCTTTACTTTAGGTATTTCGTTTATTGAGCGATCTCTAACCACGCACCTTTTTTTGTCTTTAGAATCTATTTTGATTCTTAATTAGAATCTATTTATTGAGACAACTGAAAGTGGTATTTCCTTGTTCCAGGATTCTTTATCGTTTCTTTGAATCATTGGGTTTAGACATTACTTCGGTGATTTTTAATCGTTTCAAAAAACGTCAGCAACATACCCTTTTTGTGATTTCTTTTTATCAAAAAATCATACAAATGGTCGATTTGATTCCTGCGCGATACACTTTTAATCGAAAGAGTTTTACCAATTCCAAGAGGTTTTACTTATAAATTTGAAAATTGGATCCTTTCGATTTTTATATGGAAAATATACTTACGAAGCTGTTTCAACTTATTAATTAACACTAACCCTAGATCCGTTCCCTTAAAAAATGAATCAATACTTTTTTTTACTCGAGCTCCATTAAGATCATGTACTATTTACACCCCAACCCCCGACCTCAAAAAGGAGGGTTCTAGTGAAACAGAACAAACGATGTCGAGCCAAGAGCACCCTCATTCCTATCTAATTAATATAAAAAGAAAATGATGGATGTAAGAATCCACAGACGACCATATCCCTCAAGTCGCACGTTGCTTTTTACCACATCGTTTTAAACGAAGTTTTACCATAACATTTCCTAGTAGGTTGCTGTAAACAGTATGTAATTGATTCCATTATGGACTCATGAATAATCATTGGTTCGTTCGGTACATAGTAATCCATACTTTTATGAATGGGTAATTTCTCAAGAAGTATCAGCACGAATTAAATTTAACCCCATATATAAGTAATATATAGAAATATAATAAATATTTTTTTAATATATTATTTTATTTTTTCTTTAGAATTATAATCTAAATATAAATATTAGAATATAAAAAAATTGAACTAATAAATAACACAAATAAGTTTTTTTTTTAATCTGCATCTTGAGGTGACTTGCTAAAATAGATTCACCAATTTCACACTTCTTCGAGTACCAAGGACTCATAAGACATTATTAAAAATATTTAATTGATTGAAAAATTTCCTATTTCACTATCATTACATTATTTGAATAAGGCTTTACAGTAAAAATCGCATTTTGATAATAATAGAGAAAAATTCATATTCGGATTAAACCATAAAAAAAAATGTAAATTCTTTTTGTTTTTCACGAGGTGGTGGATAAAGACTGATAGAATAGAGGCTTTGTGTTGTTATTCTTTTTGATAAATCATAATTAAAAGAGGATCCCCATACCTATCAGGTAGACTAAACAAATATCTTTGAAAGTAATTAGAAACATTCTATGTTAAAGGGTAAAGTTAAATATTTAAAATTTAGGGATAACAAATCTATTGTCACAAAACTCAATTGAAATAAAATAAAGTTTTCAATGAATCAATGAAATAGAAGAAATAGAACGATAACAATACATATATATATAAGCCTTCGCTCCCTTTCTGCGTAGTTTATTTGACTTGGAGTCAATAATCCAGCTGCAATTATTTCCTAAGGAAAAGCGACTAAGATGTATGAATACACTTTGTCTCAATTGGTACATATCATATATTTACAATTTTTCATAAAAGAAAACACAAAATACTTAAAAACGGGGTTCAAAGAAAAGACATATGTTACGTATGTAACTTGATTTTTTTTAATGAAATTCAGACAGCCGCGTATATTGAAATTGGTATTTTACATTGACGTTTAACTCCTATCTACTGCGTCAATTCTATGAAGATGATGAATCCTAAATAAAAAAAGAATCCTATTAGAGTGTTCCAGACTATTACTATTTTGTATAAATGTAAATTAAAACAAGTACAGATTAAATCATGGTTCGTATTTTTATTTTATGAAGAACTAACTTATTAAATAGAAATATGATTTAATCTATGCTCCCATCTTACCTCTTACCTGTATACAAATAGATTCAATTACATCTGTGTGTTATTTGAACACGATTCGATTTTTTATTTTTGAAAAAGATATAATTCATATAAGAATCAATCATTATAGGAAAGCAAAATCAGATTATAACCAATCTTATTCTACTTCTACTCTTAAAAAAAAAAATAAGGTTGTTTAAAAAAGGGCAATCTTTCTTTTATTCTGATATAAAATAGAAAATCTATATTCTGATATGATATATATAATATAATAGGTATGCTCTGGGACGGAAGGATTCGAACCTCCGAATACCGGGACCAAAACCCGTTGCCTTACCACTTGGCCACGCCCCATTTTTGATTTCTATTCGACATTAATAAAGACTAATATTGATAGTAGTTCTTCGTCAATTCTAGTCCAAATCTATATAGAATAGATTAGAGTGTTGCTAGGATTTTGAGACATTTAGATAGAGAATTAAACGACATTTATTGATCATTACATACAATTCAATTAAGATATTGTATGAAAGTATGATTTTGTCTATTCTCTTTTGATTTGAGAATTGAAGGATTTTTGATTGGGTTAATTCAAAAAAAAAAAATAAGATTATAATAACTCATATTAAGAACTCATCATATTAATAACTCAATCAAAATAAATACAATTATCTTCAAGAACAAAGAAAAAAATGTTTGTTATGCTTAATATCTTTAGTTTGATCTGTATTTGTCTTAATTCTGCTCTTTCTTCAAGTAGTTTTTTCTTCTCAAAATTGCCCGAGGCTTATGCTTTTTTGAATCCAATCGTAGATTTTATGCCAGTAATACCTTTGCTCTTTTTTCTCTTAGCTTTTGTTTGGCAAGCTGCTGTAAGTTTTCGATGAGATCTTTAATACGGTCCTAGAAAAATTCATGATTTATTCTTAAAAAAAAATTCTAACAATTCATAAGATCAGATAAGTCTTATAGTATAACCCTTCGATTCAAATAATGAAATTCTTGGATCGCCACAATAAGTCTGGGCTCCCCCCAGTTCCTCATTCGGACCCTTTTTTATAGTGAAAGAACCTAGTAGATTCCTCCGCAATATCTAATTGCGGGTATGAAAAAGCTTTTGGTAATGAAAGACTTGACCCTTATTACAAATGAATTTCTGAAAATTCTTTTTTATTTCTATAGATTTAGAAAAATAATTTCGTGGTGTCAAAATAAGGTATGTGGTATAAAAATGGAGAATCTATTATCTTTTTTTCCAAAAAAAATGATCTTGGAGATTGTGTAATGCTTACTCTTAAACTATTTGTTTACACAGTAGTGGTATTCTTTGTTTCTCTCTTTATCTTCGGATTCCTATCTAATGATCCAGGACGGAATCCTGGACGTGAAGAGTGAAGAATAAAAAATAACAATAAAGTTTCTGTTTTCCTTGCTTGATTTTAAAATGTTCTTAGGATTTTATTTATTCCACATTTTTAACTATTAATTAAAATGAAATAAAAAAAAAAGACTTGTTGAAAGAGAAATTGAAAGATAAAGAAAAAATACCAAGTCATTGACTAAAGCGGAAAGAGAGGGATTCGAACCCTCGGTACGAAAAACCCGTACAACGGATTAGCAATCCGACGCTTTAGTCCACTCAGCCATCTCCCCAAATTGAAAGAAAAAGGATAATTACTAGATTATATTACACAAAAACAGTAAGGCTTGAAAAAGGGCCCTCTCTTTATACCTCTTTATTATTCAGTATATATCTATTATATAGATATCTAATTATAGAGACATAGAAAAATAGAAAAAAAAAAATATAGAATTAATAAATAGTAAATAGTAAATAGAAAGTAATAATAAATATATAAATTAAAATTAAATAAATAATAAAAAAAGAGTACCTCTTTGCTTTCGTCTGCAAGATCCTTTTTTACTTTTACTTCCACAGCCCGGCCCCCGGGCCTGACCGGGCCGGGTCTTTCGTTTTTGTTCCAATGAATCATAGAAAAAAATGATTTATTTGATTTGAAAAAAAAAAATGATTAATGATTTGTTTCAAGAACAATCATAATAAAGGCAATTTCTATTCCTATCATACAGAATAGAATAGAATCCGAGTGTCATTTCTTAAT